TCTCTGTTTTCGATTATCTAATAAATCACTTAATGAAAGTAGATTCTCTTTCCATTCATTTTAAAACGTCTATGATCTCTTCCCGAACCAAACATGAATCTTTCGATTCATTTGGCTCTCACACCCAATTACTTATGGGAAATTTCCCTATCTTTTTTTTTTGTAATGAGCCTATCCTCTCTTCTCTATTTGTATTTCAAATATATTGAAAGATATTGAAATTGATTATTAATACAAGACCGGAATTTTTGGAGGACTCTTCTGAACAAAAAAATATTTGCCAGCAAAGTTGTTTTTTTTTTTTTTCTTCAAATCCAAAGAATTCTTATTAATTTATACATAGGTCATCGATTTCGCATTGTATGAAAAAGGTAATGAAATAAACATTTTTTTTTACTTTTCGCCGGAAAGAGGATTTAAACTATTTTATCGACATGAGTGTTCTAAATCGAAAAAAGAAATTCCAACGATTTTTTGAAACCATTTTTTGTATTAACATAGTGGTAGAAAGAATACTACACCGCGTCTAGATTTAAAGCTGCTTAGCTTTAACCATGGTAAAATGGTCCAAAGTTTTTGGTTGATAGAGAATCAAAGTGGATTTAACAACGAATCACGAAATGCTATGGTTCTCAAATATTTTTTCTTAATTTATTCAAGATTCAATTTTTTCAGAAGTAATTCGTGGGATCATACACTTTTTCCTAGTTATTTATAAAGAAATAAGTGCAGTTGGTTGGATCCAACCTATTCTTGAAATAAAACAACTCGCACACACTCCCTTTCCAAAAAAAACCAATACACCGAGCACTACACTTAGATTTATTGGATTTGTTGCTAAAATATCGGTATTAAACCCGAAACTTCCGGCGGATAGCCAATAACCCAAACAAAGGAAAGAATCGGTTATATTTTGCATATGATCTCCTCTTATGGATAGATTAATTATCTTTCTACGATTCCGAATTTTTTATAATTAGAATTCTTTAGAATATATATTATTATTGGTCGATCAATTGGATTGGAAGATTCTCCATAAGAATCATACTTATTAGAATTAGTTGTTTTAAACGCTTTCTAAAAATTTTCCGAATTTCAATTTAAATGGAAAGGAAAAAAGGGCATTGGACTAAAAAAAAAAGAGAAGGAATAAGGCAAGCGGTATGTTAATTTCTTACCCTTACCTTAAACCAGCCCTTCCCCTGCGTTCTTGTACGAACAAATAAAGAATTGTAGGAGTGAAATCACAATATTATAATTAGAAAAACAAGAGCAGCAAATCAAGTGCACGGAAAAAAGAATATCAATTTGTATTTTTCGATTTTCTTAGGGTTAAACAAAAGGATTCGCAAATAAAAGTGCTAATGCTACAACCAGCCCATAAATTGTTAAAGCTTCCATAAAAGCCAGACTAAGCAATAAAGTACCTCGTATTTTTCCCTCTGCCTCTGGTTGTCGCGCAATCCCTTCTACTGCTTGCCCTGCAGCGGTGCCTTGACCAACCCCAGGTCCAATAGAAGCAAGTCCTACAGCCAATCCAGCAGCAATAACGGAAGCGGCAGAAATCAGTGGATTCATGATAAGTTCCTCTCACCCCCCAAAAAAGGAAATAGTTAATGATATAATCAACCAACCAAATTATGACTTCATTTTTCAATTAATAAGATTAAGTCAGTCGAAGTAATTGAGAGTTAAAAAAAATGGAAATAAAAATAATATTTATTGAACTATCCGACCTACTCCGATATTCATTTTTTTTTATTCACGTAGGTCTTTTGTAGTTTTTGTGAACCCGTACAACTTTAGTTTTTATCTTACTTTCTAATTTAGAACCATTCTTTTTGAATTCTTCGTTCTTTTTCTTGATTTAATTGCTTTAGTCATTCATCAATATTCAATTCATAATTACAGATGAAACGGAAGGGTTTCGTTTTTTGAATCCCTATCAAATTTACAGTAGAAGGACAAATTTAGAAAACTATATTTATAGTTAGTTCATATATAACTAGTTATATATCTAATACCACATATACATGTATTTCTTCCATACCGTAAACCAATTCTTCGTGTCTTAGATTCGATTGGATTCAAGAATCATTCTTTGAAACTTAAAAAAAGTAGTTTTATAACTATTAGATTATATACACCTAGTTCGACTTCCTTCACTACTACTTTTTTTTTACAATTCCCCAGTAATCTTTTCTATTTTAATATCACTTAAAATCATATACTTATCTTATTTATATCTTATTGATTGCATTTTATCCTTTATAATATTAAAATAATATAAAATAAAAAGATTCCAAAACTTATTTTCTATATTTTTTTTTATGAATTTATGTTCTCTAAGTATAGTATTTTGAGTCGCACATACATTGTGGCGAGCTAAACTAAGAAAAAAAGATTATTTCGTAAATTTTTTAATGATGGCCTTCCATGGATTCACCTATATAAGCTGCAGCTAAAGTTGCAAAAATAAGGGCTTGAATACCGCTTGTAAATAATCCAAGAAACATGACAGGTATCGGAACTACTAAGGGAACTAAAGAAACAAGAACAACAACTACTAATTCATCAGCTAATATATTTCCGAAAAGTCGAAAACTTAGCGACAAGGGTTTTGTGAAATCTTCTAAGATGTTAATTGGTAGAAGGATTGGAGTTGGTTGGATGTATTTACCAAAATAAGATAATCCTTTTTTTGAAAGACCCGCATAGAAATATGCTACTGATGTAAGTAAAGCTAATGCAACAGTAGTATTTATATCATTTGTGGGTGCAGCTAACTCCCCATGAGGTAACTTTATAATTTTCCAAGGCAAAAGAGCCCCTGACCAATTCGAAACGAAAATAAATAGAAACATAGTTCCAATAAAGGGAACCCACGGACCATATTCTTCCCCAATTTGGGTTTTGCTTACATCTCGAATGAATTCAAGAACATATTCAAAGAAATTCTGACCGAAAGTGGGAATGGTTTGCGGATTTCTAACAACTAGAATGGCTGAAACTAATAAGATAGCAATTACAACCCAAGAAGTAATAAGTACTTGGGCATGCACTTGGAACCCCCCTAATTGCCAATATAGATGTTGACCTACTTCCACAGAAGATATATCGTATAATCGTTTTAATGTGTTGATGGAACATAATAGAATATTCATATTGCCCTGCCCTCGAAAAGAAATAGAACTTGAAAGAAATTATTTTGATTCAACCATCTCTCTTTTTTTTTTGTCTGCTTAAATCTTATATTTTGAATACTAACTAATCACATAATATTTCTGTTTTTTTCTTTTTGTTTTTTGCGCGATTTAGTAATTTAGTAAGAGTATAGTAACCGATTCTAAAAATCTATGAAATTCCCAACTGAATAATTTATTTTATTCTAAATTATTATTAATTAAGAATTTCGTATATAGCTAGAACGACCCTCACAAATTGCAAATACTAATTTGTTAAGAATTAATCGGATTGAGGCTATAGCATCATCATTAGCTGGAATCGAAATATCCGCGAGATCGGGGTCGCAATTTGTATCAATTAAACAAATCGTTGGAATTCCCAAAGTGATACATTCTCTGAGAGCGTTAAATTCCTCTTGTTGATCAACGATTATCACAATATCGGGTAATCCCGTCATATATTTAATGCCACCGAGATAGGTTTCCAAGTGAAATAATTGTCTCTTCAACATAGCGGTATCCTTTTTTGGAAGATTGTTGATTCTGCCCGTCTTTTGTTCCGTTCTCAAATCCCTGAACTTCCGAAGTCTTGTTTCTGTAGTATACCAATTGGTTAACATGCCGCCGAGCCATTTTTTATTAACATAATGACATCGAGCTTTTGTTGCAGCTCGTGCTATTGAATCAGCTGCTTTATTTTTTGTGCCAACAATTAAGAATTGTTTCCCCTTATTTGCTGCATTAAAAGCTAAATCACAAGCTTCTGATAAAAAGCGAGCGGTTCTAGTAAGATTTATAATATGAATACCTTTACGTTTTGTGGATATATAAGGTGCCATTCTAGGATTCCATTTACTAGTACCATGACCAAAATGAATTCCTGCTTCCATCATCTCTTCCAAAGTTATGTTCCAATATCTTTTTGTCATTGATCCCCACAAAAAAAAGAGACAGGGTGTCCTGAAATAGAAAAATAAGATTTTGTTCCAATGGAACCTTCTCTTCTATCGAAGACTGGCCGTTGATACATGGTCAGGCCATTCATTTTTTTTCCTTTTTTCTTTAGTCTCTTTTAAAGTTTAATCAAACGACCCCTCTTCTCTTAAAGGGGTGAATCTGTTTTTAGGAATCATTTAATCCTAGAAAATAATTGCTGTGACGTATCGCATAAATTCTTAAATAAATCCAAAAATTCTTAATTCTCTGTGGTGGAACAAAATATCTTTTATTTCTTCCTTGAATAAATTCTTTTTTTTTTTTTCCAGGGCAATCTTGGTATGTTGTCTTAGCTTTAAAGGGTGTATCACTTTTTTGAATCCGGTACCAACGGGTATCATTCCCCCCAAAACTACGTTCTCTTTTAGACCTTTCAACCAATCGATACGACCTCGGAGAGCTGCTTTTGCTAAAACTCTAGCAGTTTCTTGAAAACTCGCTTCGGATATGAAACTTTGGGTATTCAGAGATGTTTTTGTTATTCCAAATAATAGAGCTCGGTAATAAATTACTTCTTCCAAGGCACGCCCCGCTCGTTCAGCTCGCAACAATCCAATTAATTCGCTGGGTGAAAAAACATTAGACATTCCATCTTCTGAAACCAATACCTTTGATGTTATTTGACGTACAATAATTTCTATATGTCTATTATGTATGTGCACTCCTTGGGATCGGTAAACTTTTTGGATTTTATTAACCAAAGAAATTCGACTTTGGGCAATAGTTAGCTCAGCACCAATAAAAAATCCCCAGGGAATGCCGAGAATTTTTGTTATATCTTCGTTCCAAGCGTCAACTCTCTTTCCTAGGTTCATCGATATTGAATCAATCGAACGCACTTCTAATACCTGTTCCACTTTTGGAAGACCTTGTGTTATATCACCAGATCTCGATTTTTCATAAATAAATGTAACTAATACATCCCCTTCAAAAAGGATTTCTCCATAATGGCCATGAACTGTTGCTCCCGGAGTTGCCAAATAGGTATTAGCCGATCTTATTAATACAGAATCAATTTGAACAATCAAAACTTGCCCCGATTTTAGGTGTAGTCTACTTTTTGTTTGAGTTAAACATATATTTTCACAAATAAATTGCCCCAGGCTAATTATTGTAAACGTTTTTTCACAATATTTATGATCATAATTATGATGGAGAAAATGCCAATTCAAACGGAATGGATTTAAAATGATGTTGCTGCATGGATTGAGCTTATAAATTATCTCGTTTTCGTCCATTAAAGAATATTTAAAAATTTGACAAGTTAAAGGAAACTTGTCAAGTTGCAAATTCTTATTCATCGAGATCTGATTATGAGTTATTAAGAGGTAAAATGAATAAGAATTTGCAACTTGAAGTGCTATTCCTAAAGGGCCTAATGAATTCTTAAGATCTTTCTTCATTTTTTTAACTATCTTTTTTAGCCTTAGCCCGTTGTGATATTTTACATTGCTTAATGGTCCTATTTGAAAACAATCAGATGATGACAACATTATCAAAGATCGGCATTCCGTATTTCTGTTCAACAACACACGAATAGTTCCATGATTTTGGATATGTGATTTTTTACTTTTTGCCTTGGAATAAATAGAAAAAAATGGATTGATTCGATCTGACTCATTATTCGAGATCCATTCTGAACCGGACGGGTCATTCCTTTTTCTGATATACGAAATATAGGATTTTGCTAAGTAAATTCTTAGGAAATATCCAATCAAACCATTTGTATTTACTTCAACAAAAGAAGCACGGGATTCTTCTATCGAAGAATTTTTTTTGTCTTGATCCCAATTCAATACTAAACAAGTCCGAACTAATTGAATGCTTGTGTCAGAAATTCTACGAATTGATTTTCCATTTCCATAAAGAATAAAATTGAGAACTTGAAGTTCCAAATTATCCCTTTCCTGGAACAGATCTTGAGGAAAAAGTTTTACTAAATTGATACTATTCGTTATTTCATATATAATTACGGGTCGAACAAAAAAAAAAAACTTTTTCTTTATAGTTGTGATCCATTGGACGTAGATCCAATTTTTTTTTTGTTTTGATTTCTTAGAATCTTTTTTTTTTAACCTTTCGGGTCGTATCAAAATGCCACTGTGTCGGTCTATCTTATCCATCTCTTCAGGAAAATGGATATTCCCCGAAAATATTTGTAATTCCATTTTTTTTTTTTTCTTCTCCATTCGCACCAATCCGCCTATTCGACTTCTTATATTGAAAGTGATTGGTGTATCGACTCCAATGATACTATTGTTCCTTACCATTATGGAAGAAGATTCGGGTAAAATATGCACTTCTTCGGGAATGAAAAATAATCGATCGACTTTGATTTGGTATTTTGGTTTAAATTCTTTTATTCCTTGATATTCAATTAAATCTTTTTTTTTGAAAGTAGGAGTAATTCCAATAGTCCTATATTTAGGAATTCCCGAACTTTTTATTCTGTATTGCGGATCGTCGAAATACCCAAGAATACTATTTTTACGAAAAATACCATTCAGGGGTATTTCAATCGAGATATCGGAAGAGGATATTAATTGTTTGTCTAGCTCTTGAATTAATTCGAATGGAAATGGAATGATGAATCTATTTCTTCGTCTCTTTGCCAATAAATCCAAAGTCGTGTGGGAAAAAGTAGGATGTATCAAATGAAAATGAGACATACATCTAATTGGATAAAATTCTGAATAATCTGGAATCCCACTTTCTTTTTTATCATAAGGGTTAGAACTAAACAATTTATGTCTTACTAGATCTTTTTTTAATTTTTTTTTTTTTAAAAAGGGGTTACAAATAGATCTTTTTCCAATAGAACGAGAGTAAATGTTTATTTGATCTTGGTCCTTGAAGAATGAAGAAGAGAGTGTACTACACCTGCATGACCTTCCTGATAATATCCATAAACGGCTTGTCTTTGGTAAGATATGTACATTACTAAATTCCAATTCAGATGAGTGGTATACATTAGTACTCCAATGCAATTCTCCCTGTGAGTTAGAATAAATATGTTTTCGAACTTTCTCCTTCCAATTCAAAGTGTATGTTCCCCCACGAATCTCAGCAATCACTTGTTCTGATTTTACATATTGATCATTTTGAACTAATAAAAAACTATTTGGTGGAATAGTCACATTATGAAGAATATTATCACTTTCAATAGTTACATACAAGTTTATATAGGATAAAAAAGCAGGATGCCCATGACGTGTACGCGTAGGATGAACAAAATTCTCATTAAATTGAATTTTTCCATTAGTTGGGGCTCGCACATGTTCTGCAGTACCCCCTGTGAATACTCCACCTGTATGAAAAG